TCGATCTTGTCTAACAATAAGTTAGAACATAGGTGTGGACTAAGTAAATCAATGGATAGTCTTGATGGTATTGGACATACTAGTGGAAGTAATGAACCTATTCTAAATGATTCGGAGAAAAGGATTCCTAGTTGGAGTGATAGTGGCAGTTATAGTTTCGGTAATATTAATTATCTAGATTATTTATTTGATAGCAGAAATATTTTTAGTTTGATCTCTGATGATACTTTTTTAGTTAAAAATAGTAATGGTGACAGTTATTCTCTATATTTTGATATTGAAAATCAGATTTTTGAGATTGACAATACTAATTCTTTTTTGAATGAACTAGAGATACTTTTTTATAGTTATTTGAATAGTGAGTCTAAGAGTAGCAATTACTACTATTATTATTCCATGTATGATACTCAATCTAATTGGAATAATCACATTAATAGTTGCATTGATAGTTATCTTCGTTTTGAAATCAGTCTTAATAGTGACATTTACAGTGGTATCGACAGTTACATTTATAGTTTCATTTGTACGGAAAGTCAAACTATAAGTAGTATTGAAAGTGAAAATTCGAGTAGTACTAGTAGCAGTTATCTCAATGAAAGAGGAAGCTCTAATGATTTCGATATAAATACAAAATACAGAGAGTTATGGGTTCAATGCGAGAATTGTTATGGATTAAATTATAAAAAATTTTTTTGGTCAAAAATGAATATTTGTGAACACTGCGGATATCATTTGAAAATGAGTAGTTCAGATAGAATCAAACTTCTTATTGATCCTGACACTTGGGAGCCTATGGATGAGGATATGGTCTCTATGGATCCCATTGAATTTCATTCAGAAGAGGAACCTTATACAGATCGCATCTTTTTTTATAAAAAAAAAACGGGTTTAACTGAAGCTGTTCAAACGGGCATAGGTCAACTAAATAGTATTCCCATAGCAATTGGAGTTATGGATTTTCAGTTTATGGGAGGTAGTATGGGATCCGTAGTAGGTGAGAAAATAACCCGTTTGATCGAGTATGCTATTAATCGATCTCTGCCTGTCATTATTGTGTGTGCTTCTGGAGGAGCACGCATGCAAGAAGGGAGTTTGAGCTTGATGCAAATGGCTAAAATATCTTCTGCTTCATATGATTATCAATCAAATAAAAAGTTATTCTATGTATCAATCCTTACATCTCCTACAACTGGCGGAGTTACAGCAAGTTTTGGTATGTTGGGAGATATCATTATTGCTGAACCTAATGCCTATATTGCGTTTGCGGGCAAAAGAGTAATTGAACAAACATTGAAAAAGACAGTACCTGACGGTTCACAAGTGGCTGAGTATTTATTCGATAAGGGCTTATTCGACCCAATCGTACCACGTAATCTTTTAAAAGGTGTTCTCAGTGAGTTATTTCAACTACAGGGTTTCCTTCCCTTGAATCAAGATTAAAAAAAAATATTTTAATTTAAAATTAAAAAGGGGTTGAAATTCTTCATTTGAAAATGGAAGTATAGCACTAGGTTCAGTTATTTTGATTTGTAGCGAATAAGCATTTAGTTTATTGTAATCAAAAAAACAAAACTAGGAAGATGGTGTTTTCTTTTGGGACATCAGTTATAAGTGTAGTAAGAGTCAGAAGTTTTGGATAATTACTTTTTTACCCGAATCCATTTTTTTATTGGACCCCCCTTCCTGATTAGGAATAAGCATCTCTCTATCGACAAGATAAAAAAGAGTTTCTTTCTCCTTCTGAGAAATCGGGTAAATCAAAAAAAATTTATCCCTACTTTAATGACATATTCATATTATAGAACAACGAAAAATATATAAAAAAATATAGAAAAAAAATAAAATATAAAAACAAATCAAATTCAAATATAGAATATATAATCAAATAATCAAACTAAGAAGAATATAAGAATGAATATAGAATGATAATAAAGAATAATAAGAATATAGAATATAAGTTATTTCTATTTACCGAGAACCCCTGTTTTTCACTAGGAATCCCTGTTTTGTTTGTTGGATAAGATTGGTTAAAGTCGCGAATTCATAAAAAATTCTTTTCTTTCAAAACAAACAAAGGTTTTTTGAAAGAAAAGATATAAATAAAATTAAGGATGGGAAAAGAAGAATAAAATTTATGAAAGTGGACTGTCATACATATTCGTGTAGAAAGAGGAATAGGTAAACTTCATTTAGTTCTACATTCCTTGTACTTATTTATTTTTATTATTAAGTACTTTAATATTAAGAATATTCAGATTATATTCATATTTTTTATAATAGGTAGACGTATCATAAGATATCTTTATAATTATAATAGGTACAAATATGAAATCGAGGTACCCGTTCTATGATAGATTTGAACTTTCCCTCTATTTTGGTTCCTTTAGTGGGCCTAGTCTTTCCGGCAATCGCAATGGCTTCTTTATCTCTTTATGTCCAAAGAAATAAGATTGTCTAAAAATGATGGGACCAAATCTCATCAATTTATTTCAACGCTGGATCATCATACAAATACTTTTTTAGTGTAATATGGTAGGATATATGATATGTGGCCTTTCCGAAAACAAACGGAAAAATTGTTATGTATACTGATGCATAATATATGCATTAATGTATGTATATGCGGTTATAGCTTAATCAATATCAATTAAATTAAAAATGATCAGCAAATAATTTTTTAAAATCTTTGAAATAGAAACTCAATGTATCTAACCAATTATTCCTAATGGTTCATGTCAGAATACTGCTAGTTGATGGAAGTTATTTCGGAATCAAGCAAGAAAAGTCAAATCTATTTGGGTTATTTTCTCAATTCTAATCGAATGCAACTGGATCTAGTATAGTATGAATTGGCGATCAGAACATATATGGATAGAACTTATAACGGGGTCTCGAAAAACAAGTAATTTTTGCTGGGCCTGTATCCTTTTTTTAGGTTCACTAGGATTCTTAGTGGTTGGAACTTCCAGTTATCTTGGTAGGAATCTGATATCCGTATTTCCTTCTCAGGAAATTGTTTTTTTCCCACAAGGGATCGTGATGTCTTTCTATGGGATCGCAGGTCTATTCATTAGTTCTTATTTGTGGTGCACAATTTCATGGAATTTAGGTAGTGGTTATGACCGATTCGATAGAAAAGAAGGGATAATGTGCTTTTTTCGTTGGGGATTCCCTGGAAAAAATCGTCGCATCTTCCTTCGTTTCTTTCTGAAAGATATCCAATCAATCAGAATAGAGGTGGGAGAGGGTCTTTTTACTCGTCGTGTCCTTTATATGGAAATCCGGGGTCAAGGAGCCATTCCCTTGACTCGTACTGATGATAATTTTAATCCACGAGAAATTGAACAAAAAGCTGCCGAATTGGCCTATTTCTTGCGCGTACCAATTGAATGAAATGAACTGAAGAAGAAATCTCAGCATGAGAGAAGAACTTACTAATTATCTTTTTAAGACAACTGCAGCTTCTTAAAAATGTTCATTCCGACAAAGGATGCTATATTCTATTTTACCGTTCCGTTGAGGCAGCAGTTCACATACATTATACATCTCAAATACAAATAAAAAAACCAGGAGGACGCATAAAGAATAAAAAAAATATAATAATTATATAATTATTAATTATAATATAATAATAATTTATATAATATAATAAATAATAATAATTTATAAATAATAATTTATATATAATATATATTAAGTATTAAGAATAAGTATTAAGAATTATAGTATTAATATAAACTATAAACTATTTGTACACCAAAAGTACACCAAAATATACGCATATACATGGCCCCCAGCTTAACTCTTTTATACTAATTAAAGGTCTAATAAGTTTCATTAAGAAGTCTAATCTAAGTTAAGTATAGATTCATCAAATATCTTACCTTTTGTTTTCGTAAAAACAGAATTCTTCCTTTTAGTTCCCTGATTTTGAATTGATACCCTATCCCCGTGCTGCGATTAAAAAGTGAAATCTTTCGAATTCGAAATAGAAATAAAAGAATTAAAGGATCTGGTAGGGTTCGTCTTAAAATAAAAATAATATTCGTTACTTAAAATGGATTTTCGAGTCTTCATCGAAAGGAATAAATGAAGATGGAATTGGTTACAATTTTCCTAATTGGATTCAGGAATTTCTCTATAACTTAAGTGACACAATAAAAGCTTTTTCTATTCTTTTAGTTACTGATTTATGGATCGGATTCCACTCGACCCATGGTTGGGAACTAATGATTGGTTCGATATACAACGATTTTGGATTGGCTCAGAACGATCAAATTATATCTGGTCTTGTTTTCACTTTCCCAGTGATTCTAGATACAATTGTGAAATATTGGATCTTCCATTTTTGAAATCGTGTAACTCCTTCCCTTGTAGTAATTTATCATTCAATGAATGAATGAAGAATTCATTAGATCTCTTGATATCAATCAAATCAGACTTTTGCTTCGTGTATAAAGAAATCGTTTTAAATCTTACTTATTTTTTATACTTCTACCTTTTCAGTTCAAGGTATTCATACCATATTCCACCAGTACAATTCTTTCAGTACAATCAATACAATGGCAAACTTGTGGATAGGGAATTCTACTAGCTACCTATCGAATTTATTGTAGAAATTCCGGGATCTATGATTGGACTATGCAAAATAGAAATACTTTTTCTTGGGTAAAAGAACAGATGACTCGATCCATTTCTTTATCGATCATGATATATGTAATAACTCGAGCATCTATTTCAAATGCATATCCCATTTTTGCGCAGCAGGGTTATGAAAATCCACGAGAAGCGACTGGTCGAATTGTATGTGCCAATTGCCATTTAGCTAATAAGCCCGTGGATATTGAAGTTCCGCAAGCTGTACTTCCTGATACTGTATTTGAAGCAGTTGTTCGAATTCCTTATGATATGCAACTGAAACAAGTTCTTGCTAATGGTAAAAAGGGAGCTTTAAATGTGGGAGCTGTTCTTATTTTACCCGAGGGATTCGAATTAGTCCC